ATTTCTTCATCAAACGAGGGGTTCCTTTTGAAGACAAAATAGATTTTCCTTGAAATCTGAAATAATGGATGAAAGGATCCTTGAACAACCATAGGATAGTATGAAAATCATTAAAAAAAACCACTAAAAAATGTTCTATTTTTCTATAAAAATGTGTTCGATTAAGAAAAGCTCTAGAAGACGTTGATCGTAAATGATAAGATTGTTTACGGAGAAAAACAAATATGGATTCCGATTCATATACATGAAAATTATATAGGAACAGGAATAATCTTTGATTCTCTTTTGAAAAAAAGGGATTCATTTTCGTTTTTTGAGTAATAAGACTATTCCAATTATGATACTTGTAGAGACAAAATCTCAATAAGTGCAAAAAGGGAGCATCTTGTATCCAAGAGCGAAGGGTTTGAACCAATAGTTCCAGATGGATAGGGTAGGGTATTAGTATATCTAATACATGATTTAAATGTAATAATTTATCCTCTAAAAAAGGAAATATGGAATGAATTGATCGTAAAGTCATAGATTTTTCTATTTCTTTACTTTCTGGGGAAGATACTAATCGCAGTGAGAATGGAAGTTCCAGAATGACTGCAACCCCCTCTGATATCATTTGAGAATCCAAATTTGTATTATGCCCGAAAAAAAAAATGGGATTAGAATCATTCGCCAAAACAATCAAATGCTTCTGTTGATACATTCGAGTAATTAAACGTTTAACAATTAGTAAACTATATTTATTGCCATAACCTAAATTTTCCTTTTCCATAGGCTCATAAAGAATCGATTTATTTAACCCATGATCATGAGCAAGTGCATAAATGTATTCCTGAAAGAGAAGTGGGTATAGGAAGTCACGTTCTCGCGATTTATCTATCTTTAAATATCCTTGTAATTCTTCCATTTGAAATTCGATTTGAACCAAAATCGGGGATTTCTTGGGTCATCAAATGATAAATACATAGGTACGATACAGTCAAAACAAGGTATCAAGGTATATGGAGAGTAAGAAAAGATACCTTGGAAATGATTAATCCATGGATTCTCTCTTTTCCCATCCGATTGGTTCTTGTTCGTTATAAGATACCGAAGATAGTTAGAAATCCTTTATTTTTGCAACCCGATCGCTCTTTTGACTTTAGAATTATGTTTCTCAATATACTGTTTCTTTTACACATTCGTCTCCGCACAGGGATATAATTAATAGAATAGTTAGGATTCAAAAAATAAAGTGAAGAATCCACTTATTAATATTCACTTATTAATATTATATTATTAATAATAATATTTTTACTATAAAAAAAAATATATAAAATTAAAGTGATTTCATAACCTTTGCCCGCCCCAGGGACTAATATATTTCTAACGTATAATTAGATCGGGTAATTGGTAATTATTCGAATTAAGAACCGAAGCTCGTTGCTCTTTTTGTTTACCTATAATTGAATTGGAGCTTTTTGGCTCTATCCATTTATTCACTCGATCCAATCATAATTGATTTTTTGTACCGCTCTAAGAATTCAAACTCTAAGAAACCAAACAAATATTTTGTAATGATTTCGTAAGGGTTAAGTACTCTATCTTAAAGTTATTCATTTATGATATGAGTTATTCATTTATACGACATGCTGTTTTTTCCATTCGTTCTCTCTCAGGATCAGTCGGGGTCTTACAAACTCTACCAACGGTATGGACGAATCCGTTGCTTCATCCAAATGTGTAAAAGATTTTAGCCGCACTTAAAAGCCGAGTACTCTACCGTTGAGTTAGCAACCCAAAAATAGAATTATGGTGTGTAGATATGATCGGAATAAAAAAAAGAGAGATTGGATTACCCTATCAAAAACATTTTTTCTAGTAAATTATGAACAATAGAACAATAAAAGATATAATGAAAATCTTCAAAATTCCCGGATAAGATAAATGAAATATATCCCAGATTAAGATATATAATGAATAACCCCTTAAAAAAATTTAATTAATTGAATATTCGTATTCTTTTTTTTTTTTTAGATTAATATTTTCAATTGTCATTTTTGCTTATTCAGAAGAGACTTTCTCGCGTTGTATCAATTGAATCTAAGGAAACTATCGTTTACATGAAGTAAAGTAAAAAATAAAACTTATAGGGCGTGGATAAATAGATCTATTTATCCACGATCAATTCTATTTGTTCAATACACTATTGTCAATATGACCGTTGAGAAATGAAAAAATATATATAAATCAAATATCAAAATAATAAGAACTTGTGTTGGATTGGCACTTCATAGATAACCTACCTAGAGAATAAAAAAAGTGTGGATGTGGAAAAGAAAAAAAGAATCAAAAATATCGGGTTTATTCAATATTCATAAAGATACCAATACCATAAGAAAGTTCAGCGCTTTTTTGAGGGGAGTCCCACCAAAAAATACCTGAGTGGGGGATAATCCCATACATAATTTTATGGATAGAACAAAAGATGGGGAAACGGGAGGGGAATAGTGAAGAAAAAATTACACAAAACTAGATATGTATTGTTTGATTGTTTGTATTTGTATGAATTGAATTTGATTTCGCGTAATTAATGCGAAGTTCCTTAAATATCTCCGCCTTCTTTAAAATGTCATGAACAGTTTCCGTAGGTTGGGCGCCTTTTTCAAGGAAATATAAAATGGCGGGAACATTTGAAGAAGCTTGATTTTTTATTGGATCATAAAAACCCACTTTACGAAGATCTCTTCCTTCTCTTCGGGATCGAACATCAATTGCAACGATTCGATAAATAGCTCATTGGGATAGATATAGATGAACAATTCCCCCCTTAGAAACGTATAGGAGGCTTTCTCCTCGTACGGCTCGAGAAAGAATGGTTCTAATGTCATAGTATATAGAGTGGCAAATAGATCCATAAAAAAATAAATTCAATTAAACTGAAACTATGGAAACTATGATTGTTTTCGTTTTTTTTTTGTCGAAAACCCGAAAAAAACCATTCGTATTTATAACTCAAGTTTGATAATTCTCAAAGAGTTCAAAGGAAAATCCCGAGTCCTTGACATTTCATTTATTGAGCTATCTCGAACCCATTTTTTTGTCTCGTTTAGAATCTATTTTTTTTATTCCTTATTTTGTTCAAAGTGTTTAGACAATTTAAATTGGTGTTTTCTTGTTCCAGGATCGTTTATCTTCGTTTTGAATCATTGGGTTTAGACATTACTTCGGTGATCCTTAATCGTTTCAAAATGGCAGCAACATACCTTTTGTTATTTATTGACTATCGAAGAATCGTATGAACGCTGGATTCCCGTGTGATACACTTTATGATCGAAATAGTTTTTCCCATTTCAACAAAAATTTCAAATCCAAAAGGATTTGAATTGAATCTTTTGAATTTCTATATCGAAGATATGCTTACGAAGTTGCTCTAACTTATTGATTGACATTAACCCTAGATCCTTACCTCTGAGAAATGAATTAATCCTTTCCGCGCGAGCTCCATCGTGTATTATTTACTTTAACCAACCAACCAACTAAATGGGTTGGTTAAAGTAAATAATTAGAACTGAACAAACTATGTCGAGCCAAGAGCACCTTATAATTTATATATATATAAATGGTGGATATAAGAATCCACAACCGATCATTCCTTCAAGTCGCACGTTGCTTTCTACCACATCGTTTTAAACGAAGTTTTACCATAACATTCCTCAAGTTTGTTTAAAACCGGTATGGGATTGATTCAATATGGAATCATGAATAATCATTTAATTTACTTAATTGATACATAATCATACCATAATCATACCATAATAATCCATACTTTAGTTTCTATTTTTAGATTTTTGGATGAAATTTATATAATTATTTATATAATTATATTAATTTATATTTAATTATTTTTATTTTATTATATTTATATTTTATTATTTTTATTATTATATATTTTTTATATATTTTTATTTTTATTGATTATATATTGATTATTGAATTTATTTGTTTTTTTGTTTCCGAAGTAATTCTTATCAACCAGCACTCTTATTATGATGTGAACCCCATGAAGGAATTCATAGAATCGGTTAGATATAAAAAAAAAGATCTCCTTCATATGATTCCACTATGGATATCCATATATCCATATAGATGGTACGAGAACTTTCTGTAATATAAATTGTATATATTTCTATTGCTAATTCTAGTTGCTGTGGTACATAGGTACATAAAATATTGGAAAACGAGGATCCAAGGCATGAAAATATCCCCTCGACCCTTAACATGAAGAGTAGAAATACAGATCAAGCTCCTTTACTAGCGATTTACTTCCCCAAACAAAGGGGAGGGCAAAATTCTCCGAACCCTTGTTTGTTGTTTTATTTTAGTTAGGTTCAAGTTTGACGGGAATAATATTCTACGACTAGCAACTCATTTATTTCCAAACCGACCCACTTAGTATCTATTATTTGATTGACTGATCCTTTATATTGGGATGAGTGAAGAGTTAAATGTTTTGGCAATTCTTCACGGGGAGATGCATCAAGATAATTTTGAATCAGAGCTCTGGATTTTTGTTCATCCCTTGTAGTAATAATATCTCGGGGTTTGCATCGATAACTTGGTATATCTACTATATGACCATTAACTAAAATGTGTCTATGGTTAACTAATTGTCGGGCTCCAGGAATGGTCGAAGCCATACCTAATCGAAAAAGGATGTTATCCAAACGCATTTCAAGTAATTGTAGTAAAACCTGACCTGTTGACCCTTTTGCTTTTCCAGCGATATGAACGTATTTAAGTAATTGTCTTTCCGTTAGACCATAATGAAAACGCAATTTTTGTTTTTCTTCTAAACGAATACGATATTGAGATTTTTTATTAGAACGTGATTGGTTTCTAGGATCATTTCCGGGTGTGGTTCTTTTACTAGTACATCTGAGAATTTTTAATTGGCTAGTTAGTCCCGGTAAAACACCCAGACGGCGTATTTTTTTGAAACGAGGCCCTCGGTAACGAGACAT